TCTTCTCGACCAGCCGAATTGGGCCACCACTTGGGATGGGAATGGCTCAGCCCACATGCATCATTTGATGAAACCTGTCGCCTCCGATGATTGCTTTGTCAACCACGCTTTCCTTCCCTCAAAACAATGCTCTTCACGCGACGAGACGCGCCTTGGGTTGGGACAAGACAGCAATGAGTAGTTCGCTCTAGGTGGGGTGGGGTCTTCGAGAGCAGGATGCCGGCCGAGATGGAGCTGGGAGCCAACCTATACTTTCCTGGGCCCCAACATCTAAATAAGGGCTTTTAAGCGAAAAGGAACCAGCCCAGCCTCTTCAAGAAAGTTTTGTTTGGTAGGCGCTGCCTACTCACTCGGACAATGCTCTGAACACGAAAGTGTGCAGTTCCGCCCTCTTATCCCATGCTGAGGCACAGGCAGCGTCTTGGAAAGCACGGACGAGCCACATGCAGGGAAACTTGCACGTGTGGTTCTGGCCGGGGACCCCGGTATACTGTACTAATATGTGTAGGTCCTCGTAATTCGAGTGAGATTGTCATGGCGCAAAAGCAGATATGGTCCGGTATTCCCTTGTTCCCTGTATTGGTTATGTTCTTTATTTCTTGTTTAGCAGAAACTAATCGAGCTCCGTTTGATCTCCCAGAAGCGGAAGCTGAATTAGTTGCAGGCTATAATGTAGAATATGCGCGGGATGCGATCCTTAATAGTTCACTGTTGGCGGAAGCCAATGTCCCGGGGTCCCGGGGACTCATTCTGACTGAAACAGGGGGTGGGTCTTTACCAACTTCAAAATATTCGATTTTAGGGAAGCCAAAAAAACGTGAGCGCCTAGCGCGAACCTTATTGAAAGGGCCCCTTACTATACTATAGTATAGTATAGTATAGTATAGTATAGTATAGTATAGATAGGCTCGAAGCTATTTGACTTTGATTGCAGGGTATCGTCAGATACTTTATTAATAAGATAGAAAGGGCTTTTCTTGCTTGTTTAGTAAAGTCACGCTTTTCATTTTGATAGGAGTAGGTGCTTGCTGGGGCAGGGCACTCTTCATTCTTCATTCGAAACTAATGAATGTCGGGTCGAGGGTTTCTGCCTTGTTATCAAAAAGGTAGTTTGGTAAAACTCCCCCCCTTAAACGAGCACGGGGCTTAGTCAAGTAGAACCGGGTTGCGCTGCCTGATGCTCCGATCGAAAACAAATCAGTGGGGCCATGCCGGTACGACTGAATATGCGTTAGAAAGGTCAATCCCTCCCCTACGACACCAAAAAACCGGGCCGAATAAGAGCCCGCCCGCTTCCATAGAACAATATCGTGGCAACGTAGACTTAAGTGGTCATATTGGATCCTTGGGAACCATCACAAGTACGGCCGGCCTATATTTAAACGAGAATGCCGTGTCGTCCAGCGGAGCCTAGAAGAAGGTGACTCGCGCAGACAGCTGACTCCTTTTCAATAGAAAAGAATAACCAAACCAACCCAGCTGGCTGGTCAATCTCAGAGATCTTATCGGCCGGCAAACCGGAGACGGACGACCACGGTCCCGACCTTACCAGCACCGAAGGTGTACTAATCAATGAACTTTCGAAACCTACTTTTTCTTTTCTGACAAAATCAACCAAGCTTAAGCGATCACGACAACATCCAAAGGTAACCTTTTGATTCTTAAGTAGGGGGACAAGGAAGAGCACGTAAGAATGCCGACCACTACATAAGCCACTAGTGGCTGAGAGAAAGCGAGCAGCACCTTGTATAGGTTGGGCAGAGCTTGAAGAAGCGAGCCCCTATCAGAGAAAGCCATTGCGCGCTAGCCTAGCTAGCTAACGTTTTTCAGCTGGCTGTTGTTATGTTAGTTGTAGCGCGCTTTCCCTCCTTCTCTCACTTCGGAAAGATTTAGCAGTATTTTCTTATGATGACCTGGTCGAGAGAGTACGATACATTGGTGTAAAAGATTGAGTGGGATCTGTGAGGTTGGTTATAGTAAGGCCCGGCCGTCAAGCTAAAGCTTGCCTCTATCATTAGTGAGGGCAGTCTCCCTTTCTGGATGGAGGGTATAGCCCTAATCTTCGGCCCGGGTTTTCTGTTGAGGGTAACGAAAAGCGAAGCTCTAGACTGGGGTATATATTTCATTTTCTGCGGTTTGAGAGGAAGTTTTGAGGAAAGAGAGTTCATTCGGCCTATTCTTTCAAACATCAGAATAGTCTCTTTTTCCTGGTCCTATCGAAGCAGTCTTCCTTTCTTATAGAAAGTTTCACATCTTCTTAACCCGAAATGGCTGAGTAAAGGATGGACATACGAAGAGCCCTTCGCGAGAGCTTCCTTTGCCTTTGATTGATAGAAGAATTCGGTGAGCGTCCTTCAATGCTTACTTTGTTAGTTGTTTAGCCTCCTTCATAGATGTTGAAGGGTGGCAGGATTCTTTTCTCATAGACCGTAATCGTCATAGATTCCCCTTCTGGTAAAGACAGAGAAGTAGCGAGACTGGCTAGGGCGTCTGCCTTTATGTTCTGTCCCCTTGGGACATGTTCCATGTTGAAATATGCGAAGGTGTGTGCTAATTCGCTCGCTGCTGTATGATAGGGTAAGAGATGCGGTTTTCTAACTTCATAGACGCCGTTCCTTTGGTTAATTACCAAGTTTGAGTTACCTCGAACTTCCAGTTGATGTACTTTGATGTCACGAGCTAGTTTCATTTCCATAATAAGGGCCGTGTCTGACACGTTGTTGGAACATGACTCCGAAAAGTGAAGGAATGCGGGATCATGTTACCTTCGGGAGTAATAAAGACGATTCCGACCTCTTATTTTGGACGTCCTTTCTTATCTGTTTTTGAGGCTTAAATTCAAATACATCTCCCAGGCTTTTGACGTGCGTCTTGATGCGACTTCAATGCAGTAGACTGTATATAAAAAGATAGAAAAAACGTCCGCTAGTACAAATCCTGTTCACAGGACCTCCTAACATAAGTTCAGGGACATCCTCGAGATGCTGCCTCCGAAGAACAAGATTTTGATGGAAGTCAAACTCTCGTCCTAGTTTGGCGACCACATCTGTCTCTATCCAGTTTGTACCTTTGAAAATGGTATTACAGTCCGCCCCTAGATTCAACATAAATAACTTCCCCCCTTTTTTTTAGAAATGTGGAAAATGGATAGAATAAGCAGTGCTCTACCCTTGAGTATTTCGACTAAATCAAAAGCTTTTCTTTTTCATTCATCCACGGGGAACTCTCTCTGACACCAGGGTATTTACGAAAGGAAAAAATGACTCAAAGGAGTGATACCCTACTCTTTCGAATTCGAAAAGAATGCTTTGCATTCCAAGTGGGATTCCATAGCTTTAAGGGGGAAGAAGGAACGAAGTCTTAACTACCACACAGGCTACTACTAGCACTCCACGAGTAGATTAGTTGAGTGACTAGACTGAGACTCTCTTTGATATCAATCACGAAACTCAAAAAATCATAAGAGAAGAAAGGTCCACAGAAGGTTGGAAAGTAGTACGCCCGGTTCACGAGGTTCTACCACTGCAGGGCCCAATCATAGTCAAAAGAAGACTTTGATCCTGGCTTGTGTAGCCTATGCGAAGCAAGCCCACACTGGCTCAGAAGGAAGGCTAGCTATATGCTTAAGACATGCAAGTCGGTCAGTTCGCCCTTAAGAAGTCAAGTAGGCTTAAGTCATCGCCGATAACGCTTTTCTTTTTTTCGGTATGCCGCTCCGCGAGCAAGGAGCGAAATAACAAAGTGGTCTGTGGTGATGTCAGAATTTGCGCCTATTTGTATCTATTTAGTGATCAGTCTACTAGTTTCTTTGATCTTACTCGGTGTTCCTTTTCCATTTTCTTCTAATAGTTCGACTTATCCAGAAAAATTGTCGGCCTACGAATGTGGTTTCGATCCTTTCGGTGATGCCAGAAGTCGTTTCGATATACGATTTTATCTTGTTTCAATTTTATTTATTATCCTTGATCTGGAAGTCACCTTTTTCTTTCCTTGGGCAGTACCTCTCAACAAGATTGATCCGTTTGGATTTTGGTCTATGATGGCCTTTTTATTGATTTTAACGATTGGATTTCTCTATGAATGGAAAAGGGGTGCTTTGGATCGGGAGTAATCTCTAGTGATAGGGCAAAAATCGGGGGGCAGGACAAAGGAAAGAGGTTCGAATGAGAAATTTGTTAGTATTTATAATGAGATGTATGGGTCCTGTTATAGCTATTTCATTTGACCGCTTTCTAAGAGCCGAAGGCAGCACTAGGGTCAATCCTGTAAGTTTAGTTCTTTTCTCCATTTTCATTTTCAGCTTGATATTTCTTTTTCATTATTTCACAGAAAGGAAAAAGTCAGGCTTTCTACTTCTTTCTTCGTACATTTCAATTTGGCTTTTGGTCTATTATTTTGGTTTTTGCGTTCGAAACTACTTGATTCCGGATTTATTTCTTGGTTTGGGCCTATTTTTTCCTTTTTTCGTTTTTACTGTTTTGTTTCCGAGGCTTCCAGCATAGAAGGAAGCAGTAGGGGCTCTGGTTGGACAGATTTTGACATCAACGTCCTAGCAGAGCCCTTTTCGGAAACGGAAATGGAGGGCACGTCGGGGAATCCGTCGATACCAAGGGGCCCTGAAGGGGAACACCCAGCTATTTTTTACAATCCCAATATTAGCTTTGAATCCTCTCTTATGAATAGAATCCACAAACTTGAAAATGAGGAGAGCCCTTTTCTTCTCGGCAAGGAGAAGGGGCAGTATTGGACCCAGGTAAAGGCGGATCTGGATCAAGCTCCCAATCAGCGAGAGTATAACCGATTACTCGATTTCGAGAATCGGGATCTCACAATCCGGGAGCAGAAGCATGAATGTCTTTTACATTTTCGAAAAGTCGTGTATGAGAATCCCCACTTATTAGAGGAAGCCCCCCGGCCGAATCCAGATCCGGATTCAGTCATTCTTTCCTTCTTTGACGAAATCCAGGAGGAACTCGAAAGGGAATTAGGTTCTATCCTAGCTGCGGAGCCACATGAAATGAAAATGGTCGAGGCAGTCACAACTGATTTCAAAGAAAGAGGGCCAGACTCATACTATGTCAAGAAGATTTTAGGGTATTTTGATAAGCCTAGGTAAATTAAGGAGAAAATGTTGGAACCTCATGGGCGCCCGGGCCGAGCGACAGGCTGAGGGCAATGGAAACTAAAAGCAGTAAGCTATGCCCAAAAAGAGAGGGAGAGAGAGAGATCTCGTTAGGTCTTGGGAATGTCGCATTGCTCACGGCAAATATCTCGCCGAAAGGTGGGAGGGGTGCCGAGATCCTGGGCAGCGGGATCTTCCCATCATGATCGACTAAAGGGAAAGTCGCAAAAGAGATATTGGTTCGAATCCAATTCATGATTCCAGTTCAGAAGGACTTCATTCAATCGAAGAAAAGAAGGAAGCATTACGAACAGATAGCCAAAGCAGACAGGGTGACAACCAGAAGGAATCCTTTTCGCTTTCTCCAACAACGAATTCGAAAGTAAGCAAAATATTATAGGCCTAGGGGAGAAGAGATCTATCTTTCATCCGTCTTCTCGATCACCTTAAGCTGCCTTGATGGAAATATAACTTCCTTTATTCAACAACTCAACCAGAACGGCAGAGATTCTTAAATTTACCAGGAATTCCGCTCTCATTTTACTGACGAACAATTCCGTCGCACAAATGGGTTGCCCCTCCCCTAATGAATGAGATAAGAATGATCAGTAACCAGAATGAGTATTCAATCATAATAAGGGGGCCACCGATGTCGAGGGGGTAGTTAAGGTCAGAGGGTGGAGAATTGTGAGGGGGAGGGCGGCGAAAGGCCTAGCCCAAGGCATTGGCGAGCAAGTAAGCAAATGCCTATGCCAGGGTGCGGAGGCTGGCTGCCAAAACTGCGCCAATTTGCTGTCGGAGTAGGCTAAAAAGGCGTACTCATGACAGCTTACAGAATACTTCAGAGCTGGAGTGAAGAGCCACAAAAGCACCTGTCAGGAACTGTATAAAAAGGACCGAGAACTACATAGGGTCTGAGACTCACTTCCTTGAAAAGAGGGAGAAAGAGTAATGTAGGCAGCGACCATTCAAGAAATGTAGTGGTTGACCGACCTTTTAGGGTAAAATGTAAAATACTGAAGAGTAGCTAAATGAAAGGCAGCGAAGGGGATCCCCATACGTGACAGGGGAGGCACGAGCGGGGAATATCATAAACTCGAACAAGACCAGGGTCCGCCGACCTAGAAGAAGATATAGATAGAGATGGGTCAACAGATTCAGAGGTAGATTTGTCAAAGGACACAGACACAGGTACATAAGGAATCACATCATCACCTCCTTTTGCCTATGTCTCCCAAGCGGAGCTTCCCAGTCAGTTGGTCAAAAACAACTCAAGGTTCTCTTCCTATGGTGCTTTCAGTCTCATTTGATGCTTATCAAAATAAGCGAGTTCTCGTCCCATACTAAAGTCTGACTTCGATCATCGTCTCCCGTCTGTCAAAATTTGGATGTCACCGGACCTCATACAGCAACTTCTCCCTCACCTTGTCCAAGCTTGATCTTCGACCTTAAGCCGAGCAACTCGAGACGAGGCCCTTTTGAGATAGGCCTTAGGCAGCTAGGCCAGCTGTAGCTATATCTGATCCGTTTGTTCCGCTGTGAATGCTATTGTTATCGTATGAAGTGGTTTTCCCGGCTTCCGTACCTTCTTCAACGTCTTCGGCTTTCACTTTCAAGAGAGAGAAGGAACCCGAGGATATCACTCCTAACCCAAAAAAGGAAAGGCAGACTGTCTCCGGGGACTTATGATCCTTCTATTTCAAGCATTTTACTTTCTAAGGCCTTAACGTCCCAAACTTAGGAAACCGTGCTTTCGTCCGGGGATGGATAGGAAGCTTCTCTTCCGCTCCTACTTCGTAAGGAAGTTGAGTCCCTTCTCCCTTTGCTACTGACTTTGCTAGCTCTTTCTGTGTTTCGGGTATTCTATCATTCATAATCATGTCGATACCATACTTTAGCTATCTTACGTGAAGCTTAATTAGGTTTTTTGGGTGGTCTCGTTGAAAGAGAAGTCATAGTAATCCTTGAGTCCATAGTTGCTAAGCACAATGAGACTAACCAAGCAGTTGGCGAGATCCAAAGAGTAGCCTCGAATGCAGACTAGAGATCTGACTTAGAAAGGAATCGAATGAACCTTAGCACTAGGGCACCCCCAAAGGACCCTAGGTACCTCTAGCTAATGAATTCTCAAGCCTGAGGGATAACCCTTTGTTTGAACAAGGGAGGGCAGGGTGCCCCATTAGGATAACCAACACAAGTACAGAATAGGGGTTCGCCTCAAAAAAAGGTCTTTGTCTTGTAGTGCAATATCGAGAATTAGGTAAAAATCATCAGCGGGGATCGCTATGCCATTAAAATGTCTTTGTTTAAGAAGTTCCTTTTAAAAGCTCAAGTGGGGAGTACTGCCCAAGAGCTTGCATCATAAGATATGCTCTCTAAGGGCATCCGCTACCTAGGAAAACAAGAGCGGACAGCCCTTCCTATCCCCGGGGCGAAAACTCGTGATAGAAGGAAGCTCGCACACGGCTGGCTATAGCAATATTTCACGTTCATCACAATGGGCTCAAAAACCCCATTTCCAATCGAGGGTTTTGGGATTTTTTGGCTAATAGTTACTGAGAAACCTTCTTGAAATCGTATGCCTGTGCTTGAGACAGAAAGTCCCGAAGTTGCTTTCTTCTTAGGAGAATTCTTCTTCCAAGTCGAGTGACTGGGACCCTACCTGCCCTTTTGGAAAGGGCTTTGCCATATCAGATCAATAGTCTCAACCGAAAGCCCTCTTTGACCATGTCCAGGAGTGGCAAAATGAGAATCTATTATCTTATTTGCCTTGGAGTTCACGAAGTGAACATGCTAGCTACTGCTTGGAGCTCTTTGCAAGAAAGGGAGAAGAAAATTCCTTCTTCGACGAATAGCTGGTGCTCTAGCCAATAAGCTTTAATCATCTTTTCTTTCTTTTTTTAGTCTTCGTGCATTACTGGATTTCCTGTTGCTGCAAGGAAGCTTTTGTCTCAAGTTTGACATTTCATTTTCTAAATAATGCTATTGCCATTGCTACATTGAATCAGGCACACAGTCCATTTTTGACTCGCTAGGGATTGACTTTCCATTTTAAGAAAAACAAAAAGAAGGCATGCATGGAGATTCTTTCTGTCGGAAATTCGAAAATCTATGAAAAGACATCTAAGGCAATGAAATTGTTCAAGAAAGTCCATTACTGAGAGAAGTGGTGATCTCGTCTTGCTTGCTGGGAGAGAGGAAGCTCCCGGACCACCTTTTTCAGCCAGATAGCGAGCAATCACTTAGCAATGAACACTAACTGAAAGCGGCCGAGAATAAGTACCTATCCCTTACGGGAATCGAACCCGTGTCTTCGACATGAAAAGACGATGTCCTAACCACTGAACGAAAGGGACCAAAAAGCCATTCTTCATATACCTCAGCTCCGAGAATAGAAGTGGTTCGTTTTGTTTCTATACGCAATTCAAGATTTCGTTTGTGTTCATGTTGGCGATTTCTGATGTGAATTCGGCCTCACGTAGCTCGCCTTCCTACGGGTTCCCTTACCGACCTAGTGACACACCAACCACGCCCCTTCCCTTTCTCCGATCATAAAGCCTTCTGATCTCTTTATTTTTCTTTCATCTTCCCTGAATAAGTAAGGCCCCGTTCTTTCTAATTCAAAAAAAGAAAAAGAAAAAATAGGGGGCCCTCGTGGGCACGTTTGAAGTGGCGAAGGCCTATGCTACAGTAAGAAAGAAAGTACGTTAAGGTTACGAAGTCACTTAGTCGAACTATAAAGGAGGCTAAGGTTACGAAGCAAGGTCAGCTGGTTAAGAAAAGCTCAGGTTATGAAATCGCTTATTAATTAAGTTAATTAATTAAAAATTAAAGTAGTAGTTAGTAAGGCGTCGGTACGGAGTTGCGTCAACTGTGGATATAGACTAGGCTAAGGGACGTCTTCTATTCTCTTTACTTACACCTTACACTTTCGCTGAGTCTAACGAGGCTCAGGCGCGGAGCCTTCCACTGTGGACCGAGACTACGCAAAGGTAGAACACCATAGAAACTTCGCTGACTTTCTCATAAACCTTGATTTCGCTACGCTCAATAAGAACCCGGAATAGCGGAGGTTCGTGTTCCGCTTCCAAAGTCAGTCGTCTTTGCCCAAGTGTGAACTGCAGACGACTCTCCAGTGGTTCCATTCCTTCTTACTTGACTTCTGAGTCAACCCAACCCGAATGGGAAGAATAAAGTAAGCCAAACAGCGGTCCACTTTTTCTATTTTGCAAGCTTATCCTTTTTTTTATTTGAATACTAAAAAAAAAAAGGTTTATGGATGAAGTAATCGGAATGACAAATGGTTACGATTGCGAAAACCGGAGAAAGTCGGGAACCTTTTGAATCAAAGTAGCAACGGGCCGAGTACTACGACTACAGGGGGAGGAGCTTCGTAGACAGCCCTCGTCGCTTCTTTCTGGCGATTAGCTTCTCAAGTGGGTGGCTTGGTAAGCAAGCTACCTTCAGCATTGGGAAAATCCCTATCAATAATAGGCCGGAATGGTGGGGAAGGAGGCCCTCCCTACTTCAATGGAAAGGGGGGGATCGCCGTTTCACATCCGCTCCTCTACAACTACCTTCCGCCCAACATGATCACGAACGAAGACAGAAAATTGCGTAGGTAGATAGGTAGATAGGAGGAGGAAACGAACCCACTTGTCCTGATCGGAACGATTGAAGAAAGAAAGAGAATGGTGGCCCCTTCCGTCCAGGGGATATCGTCGGAGAACAATGTCTGGGACAGGGTGAGAACCTTCCGTTGGTTACGCCCTTTAATTTTAGTGTTGGTTCTTCTATATTTTTCTATGGAGATAGATCCAGATAGAGATCTATATCTTTCTATCGATAGATGGATCTCTTGAGAAATGGATATTGATCTGCTTTCAAGATCTATGAACAAGAGAGACCCCTAAATATATCCATTTGAGAAAAGAGATGAATAGATAGGGCGGAGCCACCTGAAGGAAGAGATCGACGATCCCCTGCAATCTTTCTAAAGCAAGAAGCGAGAAACTTGACTTTGAGTTTGAGAAAGAAGGGCATTCTATTAGAAAGTAAAGGCGCCTTATACTATCTATTTATATATAGCTATAGATAGGCTACCCTTTCTTGTTCGTTAGCGTCCTCGCCCTATTAGATTAGTTGAGTTTTAAAGGAAAGTTGACTTTCGCCTTTTGACAACCTTACTGACTGAAAGGGGGATCCGCTCAAACATGCGAAGAACGTCCGAGACGCCTTATATTATAGAAAGGTTTGTAGAAAGGGGCTTCTTAAAATATCCTATAAATAAGTAGGGGCTTCTTAAAATATCCTATAAATAAGTAGGGGCTTCTTAAAATATCCTATAAAGTAGTTTAGGGGTGCGCTTCTTCCAGAACCTATACTTTGTTCTGCAAGAATGGCTTTCTCTGATAGAGGCTCGCTTCGCTTTTGTTTTGTTGCGGAGCTTGCTGCTTTGAATTTGGATAGGATAGGAGTAGGTGCTTGCTGCTCGCTCGCTGTCTACTAAATGAGCCTTCACTGCCCCCTATCTTTACTTGAATCAATCTTAAGTAAAGTAAAGTAAAGTAAAGTGAAGTCAAATCAATGAAGTGAACAGCCCAACCTTTAAAGCTTTGCCAGGCAATCGGTATCGATTGTTGAAGCCAAGGCTTCAACCTAATTCCAAAATGAAACGAAACAATAGACTTATAGTATAGGAAAAAGCTTCTCTTTGATAGCGGTCATAGGGGTTCTGAAAGGATCTGATCGTAGATAGAGACTTAAACCCGTTCGGGGGTAAGGGCGGATGTAGCCAAGTGGATCAAGGCAGTGGATTGTGAATCCACCACGCGCGGGTTCAATCCCCGTCGTTCGCCCATCAATAAATGGACCATTTGTTACGAAGACACAAACCAAACCTAGAAAGCATTTTTTCTGCAAGCAAGTCATCTCGAGGCTTTCAAACGCATCCAAGCAATTGGTATCCGATTAAAAAACATAGAAACCATTCGCCTTGCCTACTTGCTGAAAGCACAAACAAATAGAATGAATGGCTGATCATGAATTCTATGAAGTTTTAAAGACCTCACTAATCAGCCTTACTTAACTTAGTTCAAAATGAATGAACCCCCGGATGAAGAGAAAATCTCCCCTCCCTTTTACTAAAGGGGAGCCCCGAGTAGTTTACCGGACAAATTGAGTTGTCGTGACGATACCTTTCTTAGCGGAAGATCGGAAAAGACTTCTCTTCATCACGAGACTGATCGGATCTGCACACCCGAGAGACCTACACAAAGCAAGCTAAAAAAAAGAGTAACCCGACAGAAGACAAGAAGCAAAGAGTTATGCTTTCATTTCAATCTCAACAAAGAAATGAAATCAAGTTCTTAATTCTTAAAAAGGGGGGTAATGCACGCAGGCCAAGTCAAGCTAAAGCTTGCCTAACTTTTCTTTCATACTAGTAGAAGCCTTAAGAAAGCGGTTTTTTTCGGCACTCGCTTTCTTCGTCTTAAGTCAAGTTCAGTTTCCTTTTTTTTTATTCGGAACTCTTAGTCGAGCTGATGGCGAGATCGATTTTTTGTTCGAGGTTCAAGAGGAAAGAGAGGAACCACCGCCCAATGGTGCTTTTACAAAAGTACGGTCACCGGTGGCTAATACCTTCTCGACACTATCGAACTTGAAATCCACTCTCAATCGCTCTTTTCTTTTTAGTGGGGAGGAATCCTTTTTGTATCCTGGACTTAAGGAAGGCAAAAAGTGCTGGAGGCCTCCGGCCGGGGAGGGGCAGTGCCAGTTGTTTGTTTTCCAGTAAAGCTCTGTATCCCTAACCCCTTTAAAGTGGACATAACAAAGAAAGAGGAGTGCCAAGAAACAACACATACCCATCACTTATGGAAGGTTCGGGATCGTCAGGGAGCCCCTATAGACGTAAAGACTTGACTTCACTGAACCGGGTCGGCTCCTACCATTCGTTCTTCGTCTGCTCGTTGAGTGCCGTCCTTGGCCCTTGCTCCTTTCTAGTAGCCGATCGAGTTTCTTCGCCCTAATCAATAAGCGGGAGATGGTCCTGAAGTTGCCTCTTTTGGGTAAAAAAGTTGGGCGTAAATAGCGCCTCTAGACCAAGTATAACAACGGATATGAGGCTTTGACCCTTTAAAGCTATTACCGTTGGCAGACGCTTATTTTGCTTGAAAGCCCGAAGCTGATTCAATCTCTCTATTCCTCCGCTACGGGCCACTGCTTTTTTGGTTCTCAGTCAACGGGATCGGGGACTGGACGTCTATTTAACTGTCGCGCTTTTGCTCTAAGAAAGGCAGATGCCTCCGCTCGGTCAACCGTCTCTGGAATTGCTGCCTTTTCCGGTTCTGCTTCCACTCCGCCCACCATCCAGTGGATCTTCGCCTGGCTAGGATTCTGACTCTCGAACGGGGGAATGCAACCTATTATATTGTTGACCCGGCCTCGGAGTTCGTTTTAGGCTGAAGTAATTGGAGGCCTATTAGCCGATATAGGTATGGAATTATTTTCACCTACCTGGTAGATGTGTGCATTTTACCTCTACCCATACCTTTGCTATCTATGCTCCAACCATGATAGCGATTGGTGCTTCTTTCGGGGGTTCAACCAACCTGGATAAACCACTTCTAGCTTTGGTTTTGCCTCATACCTGGAAAAACGAAAACTTGAACTTTGATATGCTTGCTTTAAGATAAACAGAACTGGGAGACATGGACCCGAGGAAATTCCATTCCCTAGTGAGTTCATCGACGCTAGGAAAGAAGGAGATAAATCCTTTTTTTACTGACGATAACCGGGCCTTTTGAAGGATAGAGAAAAGGAGGGTCTTCCTATGATGTCTCCAAGCCGGCCATAATTCATAGTAAAAAAGTGAAAAGTACCAGAGATTCCTAGATACGATTCTTAGTAGAACTGCGAAGAAAAGAAGTCCGCTCGTGCTGTCCAGTTGAAACGTACCGCTAATAACGAAAACTGAAAGTAAGTTATTCGGATCGTAGAACCGCAATCCAATTCCGAATGGAATGCATTCAAAAAAACGCGCTTTACTAAAAAAACAATGCTGCCAGCACCTTTATGAGCTCTAAGATAGAGTAGGACCGGTGCCCGCGCTAATGCTAATGAAAGGTTTGTCCATTGGGATTAACGATCCTGAGAAACCTCCACAAGGCCATACGCTTTAGTTTAGTTTGAGTCGCCGCGAAAGTGGTATTCTCCGAAAAACCGCGGATTTCCTTTCCGTCATTGGCTAAACAATTATTTTATTTGGGCTTTATTCTAACCGAAGCTATTGCATTGTTTGTCCTAATGATTTCATTCGTATTTCGATCAAAGAAGAAAGTGGAAGTCTCATAAAGCAAGCACCTCTTTCTTTCCAGCCTTAGTCAAATAGGCAATAAAGAGGAAATATTTCAAATTCAAGAAAAAAGAGTCGAATTGAAAGTCAAGTAAGAAGGAAGGAGGCTAGTCCCCGAAAATGCTCCGCGCGTAGGTTCGTTTGTCGTTGGGGCTTACAATTTACCTTGTGACTTCTTTCTTTGCTTTGGTAGGGCCAGATCCTTCGCCCCTATGTGCGAAATACGACCATTACGCTCCCATGAAAAAGAAAAGTTGACTCAGAGGCCATTTCCCCCGTATGTAGCCATCGTGACAGTATGAATCAATGCCCATGTTTTATGGAATTCATTAATCTTTTTTTTTTTTTAGTTACGATCTTATTAACTAATCATCAACAGGCAAGTCCTTTGCTCCCAATATTTTCCCAAAGGGGAAGAGGCTTGTAGGGGGTGCTCTGAAGTGAAGCTGACCCTAAGAATTTGGATCACTCACGTGAGATTTGCTTTGACCGCGTTCTCATCGATAGCACAAGATCCGTCTCTGACAGAATAAGGTGTTATCACATCCGCTTTTAATGCTAACTATTAACTATCCGGGTTACAGCTTGCCTAAAATCTACGGCCGATGGGAAAGGATCAAGACCAACCAACAGCGAATCAAGCATGTACTTAACCGAAATGATAAATGATATAAGATAAGCTTTCGATACGAGTCAGACTGCACTGACACGATTGGCGAGAGAAGACCAGAATGGATGGGGAATGCACTATCGATCTGAGATTTTTGCTTGATACCCAGAGGGTTCCCCTATTTCAAATTGAGATTGTGGAGTATTTAGATATTAGCGTAGAGAAAGAACGAAAGGCGCTTAGTTCTCCCTTCCCCTGGTTTCTGAACAAGGACCTGCTATTCTATTCCAATCCAATTTTGTAGAGAGAGCCCATAGGGCAAGCTATAGACCGAGACTATGAAAGGAATCGAGAACGCTAGCTATATGCTTACCACATCAAATTCCATTTTCTCTATTCTTAATCGAAGCACTGAAAATAGCGTAAGAGACAGAGCGCAATCCGCTTTTCCAGGACCTACTTGGGAACAGGAAAGCGGACTTTACTTCATCGATAAAGCTATATGCTCTCGTAACACGTATCTCCCTTTCGTTCCTTTCGTATACTAAGGGAAGGGGGGTGTATACCTGTGCACCTTGGAAGGGTGCTGCTGAAGTGGACCCCTCCATTCGATCAAATATAGGCCTTGACTTCGCAGGAAATTGCGATCCTACAAAAATGTAAGAATATGCTTCGCCCGTTATCTTAAATCTTCATTGCGCCACTTAATCATTTCTTTTATTAGACTGTCACCCCTTATGTTCTCTGCCTATCTCTTTTTTGATTTGATTGGATTGAATCCCGACCTAATTCTTCTGAAAGTAAAGGGTTCTTTTATCCTCCACGGGTTACGTGCTATTTTTCGGCTCTTTGGTTTTGAGATTCCCATTTTCATTCTTGTTTCTATCGTCGGTTCGGTAGTAGGTTCCAGCTTGC